AAAGACAAGTAGAAGCCAGTGGGGTAGTAAGGGTACGACGAAGCCAGTGGGGTACGTAAACGAGGACGGATCACATGGTTTTGTACTGGTCAGCTTTGAGCTGTCGAGTGAGGATTGCTCTATCTCTTAATCTCTTAAGAAAGGGGCTTTTCCAAACCCTGCCTTATTATTAAAAGGGGAGTAGTCTCTGATGTGCGCTCTATTATTGGCTCCTATTCTTGAGGGGGTGATCGAGGTTAAGCCGCGTGGCCCGCGAAAAACAAAGGACTATTCGCTCTTTGGGGTGGCCTTTCGTACTCAAATCCGAACGGGGAAAGGACAATTATTCAGCGCACTAAAATCTAGTGGATCTGGTTCACTATTAATGAAAAGCCAGGGTGGAAATGATCCTTGTTAGGGAACCAAGACAATAATTATTACTAATAATAATAAAGGGTTAAGTTAAGGGCCTCCAAGGCCTATAAATAGAAGCTTCTTTCAGTCTCTATTTGGCAAAGAAAGACTTGCATTCAGTAAGACTTAACACTCTTATCTTATGGATATCGCTGGAAGACTTTTTTCCATTCAACAAGAAATACAAACCGTGGAAAACGAGAAGCTCCAACAGGAGCAAATGCTCGGTCTGTTCTGGGAGCATCCGCCTGCTCTCGATCCGGAGGTCGTAGGACGAATGATGCAATTGATCCGGGACCGCATTCGCGGTCTGGAAGACAGGAGGAGGACCCTACTCAACAAAGAGAAAGAGCTCATTGTGCGGGCTGCCACCCTCGGTGACCGGGGAGACTAGAAGAGTCCGTCGACTCTTTCTAGAAGATTTAAATAAGGAGTCCGTCGACCCGTTTTAATGCATGGCTTTTCTTTGTCTTTGTTTGATGGAGATCTACTCCTATGCTAAGTTAAGTGTCTTTGTTTGGTTTTATTTGTTATGTTTGCATGTATGGTATGGTAAAACCCTGCGTGTAAAATGTTGACTACTTAATGCTATGCTAATAGTTGAATTTATAAAGACGAATTCGTAAAAATGTGCTGAAAATTTATGTGAAAGTTGAAATAAGGTGTAAGCTAAGTGTACTACTGAAGATGTGCGCCTTTCTAGCTCTGAAGCTTCCTTCTTCCTTGAGAGCTGGGTAACCCAAATTCCAGTCGCAAATGAAGAGGAGCTTAAAGTATTCGTTCCCAGTTCGATTATATAATTAAGATATAGCAGTCAACCATCAATAAATCATAAACTATTTAACCGGAGATAGAAAAGGTAGACTCCAATGTGTCCATGGCTATTTCCAAACAAAGACCCAATTGAACAAGAACCAAGAATCGACCATAATACCCATTATGATAAGTAATGGCATCAATCAAAATTCGAGAATACATCGTTGAAGCTTTCACTGCAATACGATTAGTAAGACTATCATTAGATAGGTTAAACCCAACATTAGATAGGTTAAACCCAAAATTAGATAGGTTAAATAACCCAACATTAGATAGTTTAGATAACCCTAGCTGATTTTTGAAAGCAATAAGACTATCTAACGTTTTAGGCAAACTCAAACTCTGTGTAAGAAAAGAATCCTGACCAGGTAAAAAACAAAAACCAAGTGTTAAAAAGAAATCAGTAGACTTGGATGTAGTATCACATATACTATTTTGTATATCAATAATAGAGGATTTGGTTCTATCTATGACATTTCGTGTCAAATCTGAATGTTGAGTTTGTTTATAAAAACGATCTAAAATACGCTTACTAACAGAATACACAGGAGAATCCATGCAGGAATTAGTCGAAATAAAAGATAAGGATAAGAAAGTGCTATTAAATTTCTGGTATGAATATTTTATGAAAAAACTACAGAATGATAACTTTTCATCTGTATTGAATTCAAATAAATAGGGGAGGGCTTAAGCCCGATGTGTGGTTTTGTCATATAATAAGATCCAATTTGTTTGGACTCGTTAGGTTTGGCCCATTACCTTGAGTGAGGCCTAACGTGTACACCTCTTGTCATGAAGATGTGATCTTATCTACTGATGGGTCTTGTTCTAAGCCTAATCCTCTCGTCTTAGGGTAGGATATCCATAAACCTTAAATCACGGGAACTTTTCCTTTTTGGTTGACAACTTCTGTTGGGCTGACTAAGCCCACTATCCTAAGCAGCAGGTCCCATACTGTCCTGCCCTGAACTCGAACTACTGGCTTTACTTTAGCTACAAGTCTCTTTTTTAGTAGTAGTACTTCCCTATCCGGTCTACTAATTCTAGCAGAGCAAAGCATCCCTAAGCTCTCTAGTTCATTACTAACCAAATCCTTGATAAAAAGCAAGGTTCGAAGACGCTCGACCAGAGGGAGAGGAGAGAAATAGTGAGACCAGTCCAATCCAAGGAGCGAAGACCTATAGAATGGGGATCGGAATTCCCAGTCCTATAAAAGCAGCTAAGCAGCCTTTCTTTAATGCAGTCAGGTAAGGACTTTGCTTGAACTTGGCTATCACCCGATCCTCTCCTTTCGGGAAGGAATGGAATAAGGGACGACCCCGACCAAGCCATAACTCAAATGGCAAGGTGGTCTTGGTTCACATAGCCAACAAACGGTTGACATGTGCAGACCGAGAATGGTCAAGTCTAGAGAGTACTCTATATCCTCCACCCGATATCCTGAAGGAAACTCGATCGCTGGACCAGCAAAAGAAAGGAATAAAGTATAATAATATCAAAGTATGTGCTCACTCATTTCTCTTTACTTCCTATCAATTTCAGTCCTTGTTGATGCGGTCTCTTCATAACCCTCCCGGATTAGCAGCCTTTAGAGAAAGGGGTTAGGCGGGAAACGATGAGCTTATATTAGGGCGGAGGAGTCGCCAGTAGCTACAACAGATCTATTAGAAACCACTGCTTTACCGCTGGTTCCTAGTACCGTGACTCTCTAGTAGATGAATAGGGATGGTATAGTAATGCTATGAATGACCCAATATCGAATACTGGTAATAATATCAGCAAAAGAACGTTCTCCTGTGCTTCCAGACATGCTCAGCTCCACATATTCTTGTACAGTCAAAGGGGATCGATTCCGTAAAAGACGAGATCAGTAAAAGGCAATCACTGAAATTAGATCTTTGTAGGACCGTCAATATTGTACCGAGGGCGTCTTTAGAGTATACCGAATCAGTATAGCTACCCTTATTCTGACACAGCAACGCAATTGGAATCAATATCGAAAGGAAGTGCTCAATAATTTATTTCTTCCTTTACCTCTGGATGTAAAATGGTGCTGTATTTAATAGAAAATTATTACAATGAAAGAGATTATCATATTTCCATAATTTAAGTAGATGCGAGATCTAGAAATTTCCCTTTCGTGGTTGTAAAGACAGTTTAACCTCCCTTTTCATTTTAAGGAATTGGTTAATCGTCCAATAACAAATACGAATAGTAAGTAGTAGATCCTATTCGATGAACGAAGAAAAAATCACGCTCTGTAGGATTTGAACCTACGACATCGGGTTTTGGAGACCCACGTTCTACCGAACTGAACTAAGAACGCTTTCTTATCACAGTAGATACGACTGTAAAGAAAAAGGATTCTTTTTGTACCCCCAATACACATCTTGCATGTATATAGTCAAAATATGTATATCCAATTTCTCTTGCCATTTTTTCTTATTAGGACTCACTTCAACTCCTTCTTCTTTGGTTTGGGGAAGAGGAGCGGGCCTAAGGTCTTCTATGGCATTGATGGGTTATTCCAACTTCACCGATAGATAAAGTACTAGCATAAAGTAGAGCTTGGATAGTTGTTAGGGTCTATATAAATGTGAAAAGAAGATTCCCCTTCTCGTTATCCAAGCCGCGGTTGAACAGTTCGAATCTCGACTAAGAATCTACGCTTTTGCATAGATTGGCTAGGGCGACCACTATCGGCGTCGTATTCAATCTCTCCCTGTACTAACTCATTGTATGAAACCCTAGGATCTACACAATCCATTAGTACTGAGCCTTGAGCTCTTCTTCTCCTTATTAAAGGAACTCTTACTGGGTCTTCTTCTTCCATACTGGACCGGGGCAAAACCCCCGCTTTTAAGGCCTCCTGCACAGGCAAGAGCAGATTTTGCCCAACCAAAGGAGAGTAACGGTCTACCTTTCTATCTCATAGAAAGACTGATTCTTTATATGATTTAGCCCGAAAGATGCAATTCCTCCTCAGCCGATGGCTACACCCCTTCTATGAGCAGGGATTTGAACCTCGGATGCAACTAATAAACTACTGAGTTCTTCTGTCAAGGAAAGGGGCTGGGAGTGACTACTACTAAGTTACCAAAAAGCCTTTCTCGTCGTAGCCCTCTCCCATTGAGAATTGGATTGATTTGCTTATTGCGGAACCAGCGTTCTCACTTTGCCAACTTTGTTTGAAAAGAGAGATCTATGATCCCCCTATTACCATAAAGGAAAGATCGGAAATATAGAATGTCTATGAGCCCTCCGATCCATTGATGTGATACTCGGATGAACGTGTGAATGAGGATTGACCGATCGCAAGTTCCACTCATCACTGGACCCTTGACTTTATATCGGACCGAAGCGGAGAACAGTGTAATTGTGTATGACCTCGAAAATCGACTACCGAAAGGTATGAGATTACTATCAACCCCCAGATAGTCTTCTCTCTCGTATTCTCCCTTCCCCGATCCGCTGGTCTTAAGTTACCGGTTGTCCCTGAGAAGGGGGTCTCTCAGGGCGGGTAGGCCACAGTTCTTTTCAGACATAGTGAATATGTATATGTAGGCTACTCGGAGTCAGCCATGTGCTACAGGATAGACGCCTGCGATCGAATCCGCGATGGTTTGCTGGCCCGGCGGAGACTGCACAGGAGTATCACCAATCATATCCAATCCTGCTGTTGAAAGCGGGACTAGAAAGAGGAAGTTGAAAGACTGACTTCCCCTGCACTACCGGCTAACCAAAAGCGGAATGCTACAATACAAGGAGAAAGACGAAAAGCTTTAACAAGGGTTGAAGTGACTCACTACCCGGAAAGGAAGGTCTGACTTTCAAGGCGATCGGAGATGTTGGAAAGCAAGTGTGGGTTGTAGGGGTACGCGTAGTTGAATAAGGACTTTCGGATCTGACCAGACTCCTATACGAGTACCTGACTTCCCTTATATTTACTGGAAAATCTATTTCCAAACAAAGACCCAATTGCTTCCTTGCATTCTCTTCTTGAACCCTTTCTTTGAACCTTGTCAATGATCGAACTTAAAGATATGAGCTGAGTGCCATTTGATGAGTAACTGAGAACAAAGGAGAGGGATATGGAAAGAATGAAGTAATGAAAGAGGAAGTCATTGCTAGTAGTAACGACTTGTCACGATCCATTGGTTCATATAGAATCCATGTCCTAGGTGTATCAAAAAACATTCTTTTCGCTAAGCGTATATAATAAAATAGAGTGAAAGGGTCCACCCCGAAAGCAAGGGGATACTAACTAACAGCTGAGTCCTCTCCGAACCGCAGGAGATAGTTGCCCATCATACGGCTCACCAACTTCACTTGCCTCTATGGGAGGCGCGCTCCGGGCAGGTTCGGATCACTTACAATACATGGCTCTACGAAGGTGGGTTAGGAAAGTTTTCAATATGATTCTTTTCCTCTATTTCTTCGATGAGAAATGCGAGTCTGTTTTGTCCACTTTCTCCATCCCCCTCTATCAAAATGATCAAAAAGGAATTTCTCCTTCGGACCCTCGCTCGTTGTCACCTATGTTGGGTTTGGAACCCTGTAGAGAATGAAGAGGGGCCAAGGATCTTCCTCTCAACAGTGCTTTTCGAGGCTCCAATCTCCTCCCTGAATAAGTAAGGCCCCGTTAGCCTGGGCGAAGATGGGGATAAAGAGTAAGGATTGAAGCCCCCTTAGCTCTGCCAGGCACTGGACAGGGGTTAGCTTTGTAAATGTGTAGAGCCAAGTGTAGTGTGGTGTAGTAGTAGGCACTTCTAGGCCCCTTCCCGGCTATTGGATTACTCCAGTGCTTCGGGTACTACGGACCCTCTGCCATCCATTGCAGCGGAGCCCTTTCATGAGCAGGGGAGCTAAGCACAGTTCTTTGAATCAAACGTTGAATGAAATCGATTCTTTTTTAGATATCCAAATCTATAAATCGGATAGGATAGATGGATGGATCTATCTTTCTATTCATATATATTACTAAAAAAAATGGATTTATGTTGTAGCGTAGCAAGAAGCCCCAAATCCTTGATTTGGCGAGGAAAGACTGCACTGCTTTGGGCCCAGGAAGCGAAGGGAATGAGCTCGGCTGCTTCTCCTCCACACTTATTTTTCTCCGTGCCCGTTCCGCATGCGCTTCGCGCGCAATTGGCGCTTTGCTCTCCTCTTATTCTTCATTGGACGGTTCGGATGGACTTCGCCGTTCTTTCCCAACTAAAATAGAAAAGGTAGGTTATAAACCTCGAGATGTCGATTCGTTTTCCGCCCCCAATGAGATAGGGAATTTGTAACCCCCTATTTAGACTTTCGGGCCCTTCATCTTTCTGAATCGAGACCCGGCCCGGCTCGCGTCGTTCCAACAACCGGCGGGGAGCACCTCAGTATACGATCGCGCGCAGTAACTGGGAGTCCTATTACACTTAAGGCCAACTTCAATTCACCAAACCAAGGTTCATCTCGTGTAGTGATTGTGGACTCGTACAAGGATATTGAGTAGACGGTTGATGTATCAGACTCGACCCTATCTTTCGTAGCATGCATTCCCATCCGTGTCGCAACTGATTCGGTAAGCTACGTGTCCGGTGCACGGAGAACTGCCTTCGGTCCCCCAAACTGACTTACTCGTGGCAACCTTCCGGCCGCCCAACGACCTATAACGCTAGTCACTACTCCCACTGGGGCTAGGAAGTAAGCCCCACAACCCAAAGCGGCGAAAAACAAATAGAATTTGCTAAAAAAGCCGGCTAACGGGGGTATTCCTGCGTATGAGAACATAGTAATGGAGAAGGTAATAGCCAAAATAGGATTCGTTTTGGCTAGAGCGCCCAAATCCGCTATATATTTGACACGGGTTTGCCGTAATGCTGAAACTATGGCGAATGCATCTATCGTCATTGATGCATAAATAAAGATACCAATTAGTAGTGATTGAATTCCTTCTATGGTTCCACACGAGAAACCAGTACGAATATAACCTACATGTCCAATTGAACTATGAGCTAGAAGTCTTTTGACTTTCGTTTGGGCCATGGCGGCCAGTGCTCCTAAGATCATAGAAGCAATGCTGCAGAAAAAGAAGATTTGTTGCAATGTAGCTCCATAAGAACCATAAATAGAAACACGTGAAATATTAGCAGAAATAGAGATTTTAGGCGCAATAGAAAGGAATGCTGTAACCGGGGTGGGTGAACCCTCATAGATATCAGGTGCCCACATATATAGAGTCAAAAGAGATATTGAGTCCGAAGGGGAGGGGGGTTTTCTTCGGGGCTCGAGAGATGGAATAGATAG